AACTTGACCAAAGAATTTCGAAATCGAATGGAAACTCTAAATAAAGGACTCATTACTCTAGATGTACTCGAAAAAAGAACTAGATTGTATAATGATGAAAATAAAAAAAAATACTTGCCGAAAATATATGATCCTTTTTTGAATGGGCCCTGTCGTGGAAGGGTCAAATTTTTTTTTTCATCCCCAATACTAAACCTAAATAAAATTTCCATAAAAAATTACATCAAGACAGGTTGGATAAATAAGATTCATGGTATACTTTTTACTGCTGATCAGGAAAAATTGGAAGAACAAATAGATACATTTGATAGAAATTCATTATCAACAGAAAAAAAACTTTCTTTATTTTCATTTCCAGAAACCGAACAAGGAAGAATTCATTCAGAAGATCAAATAAAAATGTTCTTTAACGCAGTTATAACTAAGAACAAAACTAAAAGAATTAAAAAAAAATCTATTGGAATCAAAGAAATAAGTAAAAAAGTTCCTTCATGGTCATACAAATTAATCAACGATTTGGAACAACAGGAGAGAGAAAACGAAGAAAACGTGGCAGAGGATCATCAGATTCGTTCCAGAAAAGCCAAACGTGTAGTAATTTTTACTGATAACCAGCAAAATACTGATGCGAATAGAAAAAATACTAATAATCCTGATCAAGCCGACGAAGTGGCTTTGATACGTTATTCACAACAATCGGATTTTCGTCGAGACATAATCAAAGGCTCTATGCGTGCTCAAAGACGTAAAACAGTTACTTGTGAATTGTTTCAAGCAAATGCGCATTCTCCTCTTTTTTTGGACAGAACAGACAAACCCCTTTTTTCTTTGGATATATTCGGAATCATAAAATTCATTTTGAAAAAAAGAACAGAATTAAGAATTTCGGATTATACCGAGAAAAGGACAAAGGAAAGTGAGAAAAAAAAAGAGGAAGAAAAAAGAGAAGAATACAAAAGAGAAGAGAAAGAACGAATAGAAATAGCGGAAGCCTGGGATAGCATTTTATTTGCTCAAGTAATAAGAGGATCCCTATTAGTAACCCAATCTTTTCTTAGAAAATATATTCTATTACCTTCATTGATAATAGCTAAAAATATAGCCCGTATCTTATTATTTCAATTTCCCGAGTGGTCCGAGGACTTAAAAGATTGGAATAGAGAAATGCATGTTAAATGCACCTATAATGGTGTTCAATTATCAGAAACCGAATTTCCAAAAAATTGGTTGACAGACGGTATTCAAATAAAGATCCTATTTCCTTTTTGCCTTAAACCTTGGCACAGATCTAAGGTGACACCCCCCCAGAAAGATCCGCTGAGAAATAAAGGACAAAAAAACGATTTTTGTTTTTTAACAGTTTGGGGAATGGAAACTGAACTTCCTTTTGGTTCTCCCATAAAACAACGTTCATTTTTTGAACCCATTTTTAAAAAACTCAGAAAAAAAATTATAAAATTGCAAAAGAATTCTTTTTTAGTTATACAGGTTTTAAAAGAAAAAATAAATTTTTTTTTAAACCTTTCAAAAGAAAGAAAAAAATGGGTCATGAAAAACATTCTATTTTTAAAAGTAATAATAAAAGAACTTTCCAAAAGAAACCCAATTCAATTATTTGGATTAAGAGAAATATATAAATTGAGTGAAACTAAAAAAGAAAAAGATGGGATAATCAGTAATGGGATGATTAATGAATCGTCCATTCAAATTCGATTTATGGATTTGACAGATTATTCATTGACAGAAAAAAAAATGAAAGATCTGGCTGATAGAACCAGCACAATCAGGAATCAAATAGAAAAAATTACAAAAGATAAGAAGAAAGGATTTTTAACTCCGGAAATAAATAGAAATATTAGTTCTAATAAAAGAAGTTACCCTACTAAACTATTAACATCAATAAAAAATATTTTGCAAAAATTTAAAAGAAGAAATGTTCGATTAATCCGTCAATCATATTATTTTTTCAAATTTTTAATTGAAAGGATATACATAGATATACTTCTTTGTATCATTAATATTCCGAGGATCACTACACAACTTTTTTTTGATAATTCAAAAAAAATGATCGATAAATACATTTACAATAATGAAATAAAAAAAAAAAAAAATTTTAAAACAAATAAAAATACAATTCGTTTTATTTGGACTATAAAAAAATCAATTTCGGATAGTAGTAATCAAAATTCAAAGATTTTCTTATCCTCCTTTTCACAAGCATATGTATTTTACCAATTATATCAAACGCAAATTCGTAACTTGTATAAGTTAAGATATATCCTTCAATATGAAGGAACATCTCATTTTCTTAAAAATGAAATAAAGGATTATTTTGAAACACAAGGAATATTTCATTCTGAATTAAAACATAAAACTATTTTGAATTCGGGAATGATTCAATGGAAAAACTGGTTAAGGGGTCATTATCAATATGATTTATCTTCGATTAGATGGTATCGATTAGTACCACACAAATGGCGAAATAGATTCAATCAAACACGTATAGTGCAAAATAAAGATTTAACCAAAAGGCATTCCGATGAAAAAGATCGATTAATATTAATTAATTACAAAAAATTAAATGATTTTGAATCAAATTCATTACCAAATTCAAGATATAACTTTCAAAAATACTATAGATATGACCTTTTCTCATATAAATCGATTAATTATGAAAATAAGAAGGATTTCTCTATTTATGTATCACCATTACGTTTAAATAATAAGCAAGAGATTTCTTATAATTACAACAAGATATATAAAAAAGGTAAATTAGTTGATATGCTAGGAGGTATTATCTCTATTAATTTAGAAGATAATGATATTATGAATCTGGATAAATTTACATATAGAAAATATTTTGATTGGAGAATTTTCGATTTTTGTCTTAAAAATAAAGTCGATATTGAGTCCTGGATTGATATCGATCCCAATGGTAATAAAAATACTAAGACTGGGGTTAATAATTATCAAATAATTGATAAAATAATTAATAAAATGGATCACAAAGGTCTTTTTTATCTTCAAATTTCCCAAAATGGAGGAATTACGACATCCAACAAAAAAAAAGACCTTTGTGATTGGATGGGAATGAATGAAGAAATACTAAGTCGTCCCATATCGAATCTTAAACTTTGGTTCTTTCCAGAATTTGTGCTGCTTTATAATACATATATTATGAAACCCTGGATTATACCAATCCAACTACTTCTTTTAAATTTGAATGAAAATGTTAGTGAAAATAAAAACATCACTCAAAAGAACAAAAGGGATCTTTTTCTATTTTCGAATGAAAAAAAATCGATTGAATTAGAGAATAGAAATCAAGAAGAAGAAGAAAAAGAATCCGCAAGTCGAGATAATCTTGAATCAGATGCACAAAATCAAGCGAATCTTGGATCACTTCTCTCAAACCAAGAAAAAGATATTGAAGAAGATTCTGCAAGCTCAGATATGAAAAAACGTAGAAAGAAAAAGCAATATAAGAGCAACACGGAAGCAGAGCTTGATTTTTTCCTAAAAAGGTATTTACGTTTTCAATTGAGATGGGATGATTCTTTAAATCAAAGAATGATCAATAATATCAAAGTATATTGTCTCCTACTTAGACTGATAAATCCAAGAGAAATTGCTATATCCTCTATTCAAAGGGGAGAAATGAGTTTAGATATTCTGATGATTCAAAAGGATTTAACTCTTATAGAATTAATGAAAAAGGGTATATTAATTATCGAACCAGTCCGTTTGTCTATTAAAAATGACGGACAATTTAGTATATATCAAAGTCTAAATATTTCATTGGTTCATAAGAGTAAGCCTCAAATTAATCAAAGATACCGAAAAAAAAGCTATGTTGCTAAGATTAATTTGGATAAATCCATTGCAAGACATCAAAGAATGGCTGAAAATAGATACAAAAATCATTATGATTTGTTGTTTGTTCCCGAAAAAGTTTTATCCACTAAAGGACGTAGAGAATTAAGAATTCGAATTTGTTTCAATTCGAGGCAGAGAAATGGTATTCATAAAAATCCAGTATTTTGCAACAACGTAAAAAACGGTGGTGAATTTTTGGATAAAAGCAACCATTTTGATAAAAAGAAACTAATTAAATTAAAGTTCTTTCTTTGTCCTAATTATCGATTAGAAGATTTATCTTGTATGAATCGATATTGGTTTGATACGAATAATGGGAGTCGCTTCACTATCATAAGGATACATATGTATCCACGATTGCAAATTTGTTAATTATGCGTTTTTCATATATATTCTGTACCATATATATATGGTATATGAAACAAAAACTTGCACCCCATGTATTGTCTTCCCTTCCAGTCTGATACATGAATACTAATTCAATGCATGTATCAATATCTAATAGATCTATAAATGATTACCGGAATCTTCTTATTTTTTATTTTATTATTAGATTAGATCCAAAAATTTTTCTCTTTTCTAAATGTAGAAACATATCATCCTTTCCTATACGAATTTTCCTATTCGTATTCCTATACGAATACGAATAAAATTTCAAATAAAATTGGATTGATTAATTTGATTTGATAAAATTGGGAGTTCATAAAGAAATTAAGATTATTGTGTATACCAAATAAAAATGACTAGCATTATTCTTATTGATCAGTAAAATCCATTAAAAAAAGAGGATAGAAAATCCGTTTTATGGTAAAAAATTCATTCATTTCAGTTTTTTCACAAGAAGAAAACAGGGGGTCCGTTGAATTTCAAGTATTTCGTTTCACCAATAAGATACGAAGACTTACTTCCCATTTGGAATTGCACAGAAAAGATTATTTATCTCAGAGAGGTCTACGTAAAATCCTGGGAAAACGCCAACGACTGCTGTCTTATTTGTCAAAGAAAAATAGAATACGTTATAAAGAATTAATTAGTCGGCTGGATATTCGGGAATCAAAAACTCGTTAATTGAAAAAGGAATTTGAATTATTTGATTTTTTTTATTAGATCTTGAATTTTAATGAACTTCTTTTCATTTTCAGCAATTCATGAAAGAATGAATCGAGGAATAACCTATGAATGTAACAACTACCAGAAAAGACCTCATGATAGTCAATATGGGACCTCACCACCCATCAATGCATGGTGTTCTTCGGCTCATCCTTACTCTAGATGGTGAAGATGTTATTGATTGTGAACCAATATTGGGTTATTTACACCGAGGAATGGAAAAAATTGCGGAAAATCGAACAGTTATACAATATCTACCTTATGTAACACGTTGGGATTATTTAGCTACTATGTTCACAGAAGCAATAACCGTAAATGGACCAGAACAGTTGGGAAATATTCAAGTACCTAAAAGAGCCAGTTATATCAGAGTAATTATGTTAGAGTTGAGTCGTATAGCTTCTCATCTGTTATGGCTTGGCCCCTTTATGGCAGATATTGGTGCACAGACTCCTTTTTTTTATATTTTCAGAGAAAGAGAATTAGTATATGATCTATTCGAAGCTGCCACCGGTATGAGAATGATGCATAATTATTTTCGTATCGGAGGAGTAGCGGCCGATCTACCTTATGGATGGATAGATAAATGTTTGGATTTCTGTGATTATTTTTTAACAGCGGTTTCTGAATATCAAAAACTTATTACGCAAAATCCTATTTTTTTAGAACGAGTTGAGGGGGTAGGCATTATTGGTCCAGAAGAAGCAATAAATTGGGGTTTATCGGGACCAATGCTACGAGCTTCCGGAATCCAATGGGATCTTCGTAAAGTTGATCATTATGAATGTTACGACGAATTGGATTGGGAAATCCATTGGCAAAAAGAAGGAGATTCATTAGCTCGCTATTTAGTCCGAATCGGTGAAATAACAGAATCTATAAAAATTATCCAACAGGCCCTGGAAGGAATTCCAGGGGGGCCCTATGAGAATTTAGAAACCCGGTGCTTTGCTAGAGAAAGAGATCCCGAATGGAATGATTTTGAATACCGATTCATTAGTAAAAAAACTTCTCCTACTTTTGAATTGCCGAAGCAAGAACTTTATGTAAGAGTTGAAGCCCCAAAGGGAGAATTGGGAATTTTTTTAATAGGAGCTCAGAGTGGTTTTCCTTGGAGGTGGAAAATTCGTCCACCTGGTTTTATCAATTTGCAAATTCTTCCTCAGTTAGTTAAAAGAATGAAATTGGCCGATATTATGACAATACTAGGTAGCATAGATATCATTATGGGAGAAGTTGACCGTTAAAATGATAATTGATACAACAGAAGTACAAGATATAAATTCTTTTTCTAGATTAGAATCTTTAAAAGAAGTCTATGGAATCATAGGGATGTTTTTACCTATTTTGACTCTTGTATTGGGAATCACAATAGGTGTACTTGTAATTGTGTGGTTAGAAAGAGAAATATCTGCAGGAATACAACAACGTATTGGTCCCGAATACGCCGGTCCTTTGGGAATTCTTCAAGCTTTAGCAGATGGGACAAAACTTATTTTCAAAGAGAATCTTTTTCCATCTAGAGGAGATACTCGTTTATTCAGTATAGGACCATCCATAGCAGTTATATCCATTTTACTAAGTTATTCAGTAATTCCTTTTAGTTATCACCTTGTTTTATCTGATCTCAATATCGGTGTTTTTTTATGGATTGCCATTTCTAGTATTGCTCCCATTGGACTTCTTATGTCAGGATATGGATCAAATAATAAATATTCTTTTTTAGGTGGTCTACGAGCCGCTGCTCAATCGATTAGTTATGAAATACCATTAACTCTTTGTGTGTTATCAATATCTCTACGTGCGATTCGTTAAAACAGAAAATTCTCTTTTCTTTATTTTTCGAAAAGAAATTGAATAGATATCTCCTTTTTTATTCATCATTCAGTTTGATGACCTAAATCAGATAGTTGTATGAGTGAAAGAAAACAGCTTACAAATTAGCAGTAAAAAGATTGAGTCTCAGTTCCTACGTACAAGAATTAAAAAAAAAAAGTAAATATAAGCAAGACTTTGATCCCCAAGATTGGTTGATTAGTCATCCTGGCTTGAAGCGGGCTCAACTCAAAAGATCAACCGTATAAAGTTTTCACTATCGTTTCTATGTATTACCATAACGGGTGATTGAGCAAAAATCAGTGGATGGTTAGGAACACCAAAATACATAAAGGATTCGTAATGGAGATTTGTTATGTAAATTATTCAAAAGGAATTTTTACATAACATAAAAAGAATAGTAATTGGGGCTTTAAGTTAGTAGAAATGATCAAGCAGTACTACCCACGATTCCGATTCAGAGTATGCTCCTATCCACAGATTCAAAAATGACTATCAGGAACGAAATAATCCTTTTTTTGAAACCCCCTTTTTCAGAAAGAAGAATAGGAACGAAAAAAAAAAAGATCTTTTTCTTCTTTCCTATATTCATAGGGATAACGTGGCATTATTCAGGAACTAATGTATAATTTTTTTTTTTCGTAATCAAAAAGAATGGGTTGAAATATCTATTGATAT